TTAAAAATAAGCTAAACAAAGCTTTTGGGTTCATACCCCAAATATAAAGGAAATACCTTTTTTTTAAAATAAAGTGCCTGAAAAAAGGATTATTCTGATAGGATAAATTATGTAGTTAATACTACCTTTATTATTATATTTTATAGAATTAAACTATATCTAATAGTATCAAAAACTATTGTGCATCTTACACTAAAATATAAATATTTATATTAATATATTTTTAATATAATTTAATTTATTTTTTATTTTATATTTTTTATTTTATAAATTCTAATAAAATATTTTTTATTTTTATTCTTTTTTTTAGAACTTTAATTTCTATTTCCTCTAATTCTTGATTAGGATGTTGAATTGGCTTAGAAATTAATTTGTTAAGATTTATCCCCCTAATCTCAAACTCTAATAATTTATTATCCTCAGAAGCTTCTCTAAAATACTTTCTTACTCAATCTATTGCATCAATTAATTTTTTATTTTTTATTTTATTAAAAATAATTTTTATAAAAAATTTTGAAATAAATAATTTTTTTTCAATTATAATTAATTCTTCTCTATTAATAAAAATAGGATCTGCCCCTTTTCATTTTTGATTCCCAAATATTGTAGAAGGATTATCATGATTTAATAATTTTATTTTAATATCATGACAAAAAATTTCACCTATTATTTTATTATCTTATTATTTTAATAAAAATTTTTTAATTTTAATTATTATATTAAATGCTATTATTGGAGCTATTGGAGGATTAAATCAAACTTCCCTACGAAAATTAATAGCTTTCTCCTCAATCAATAATTTAAGATGAATAATATCCTCCATTATAATTAGAGAAAATTTATGAATCTTTTATTTTTTATTTTATTCGATATTAATTAGAATTATATGTTTTATATTTTACATATTAAATTTATTTTTTATTAATCAATTATTTTTTATTAATATTAATTATTTAATTAAATTATCATTATTAATTAATTTTCTATCTTTAGGGGGATTACCCCCTTTTATTGGATTTTTCCCAAAATGAATTATTATTAATTTTTTTATAAATAACAATTTTTATTTTATTACTTTTATTTTAATTATATCAAGTTTAATTTTATTATTTTTTTATATTCGAATTATTTACTCATCTTTCATATTTAACTATCTAAAATTAAAATGAATTAAAATTTATTTTAAAAATAAAATATTTATTTTATTAAATTTTATTAGAATAGTTTCAATTTTAGGTATAATTTTAAGAACTTTTTTTTTTTTATAAATTTATAAAGGTTTTAAGTTAAATTAAACTAGTAATCTTCAAAATTATTTATAAAGAAATTTTCTTTAAGCCTTAATAATTTATTTATACCTTAAAATTTGCAATTTTATATCATTTAATTTGACTATAAGACTAATAATAATAATATTAAATAATTATTTTATTAATAAAAAAGAAAATAATTCTTGTTAATAAATTTACAATTTATCGCTTAAACCTCAGCCATTTTATTTTATTGCGAAAATGACTTTACTCAACAAATCATAAAGATATTGGAACTTTATATTTTATTTTTGGTATTTGAGCAGGAATAATTGGAACATCTCTTAGACTTTTAATTCGAGCTGAATTAGGAACTCCAGGATCTTTAATTGGAGATGATCAAATTTATAATACCATTGTTACAGCCCATGCATTTATTATAATTTTTTTTATAGTTATACCAATTATAATTGGTGGATTTGGAAATTGATTAGTACCTTTAATATTAGGAGCTCCTGATATAGCTTTCCCACGAATAAATAATATAAGATTTTGAATATTACCCCCCTCATTAACCCTACTAATTTCTAGAAGAATTGTTGAAAATGGAGCTGGAACAGGATGAACAGTGTACCCCCCACTATCATCTAATATTGCTCATGGAGGAAGTTCAGTAGATTTAGCAATTTTCTCTTTACATTTAGCTGGAATTTCTTCAATTCTAGGTGCTATTAATTTTATTACTACCATTATTAATATACGAATTAATGGTCTATCATTTGATCAAATACCTTTATTTGTTTGATCTGTAGGTATTACAGCATTATTATTACTTCTATCTCTACCAGTATTAGCTGGAGCAATTACAATATTATTAACAGATCGAAATTTAAATACATCTTTTTTTGATCCTGCTGGTGGTGGAGATCCAATTCTTTATCAACATTTATTTTGATTTTTTGGTCACCCAGAAGTTTATATTTTAATTTTACCAGGATTTGGTATAATTTCTCACATTATTTCACAAGAAAGAGGAAAAAAGGAAACTTTTGGTTGTTTAGGTATAATTTATGCTATAATAGCAATTGGATTACTAGGATTTGTAGTATGAGCTCATCATATATTTACAGTTGGTATAGATATTGATACCCGAGCTTATTTTACCTCAGCAACAATAATTATTGCTGTACCAACAGGAATTAAAATTTTCAGATGATTAGCTACCTTACATGGAACACAAATTAATTATAGACCTTCAATTCTTTGAAGATTAGGATTTGTATTTTTATTTACTGTTGGAGGATTAACAGGAGTAATTTTAGCTAATTCTTCAATTGATGTAGCTTTACATGATACTTATTATGTAGTAGCTCACTTTCACTATGTTTTATCTATAGGAGCAGTATTTGCTATTATTGCAGGATTTATTCACTGATACCCACTATTTACAGGATTAACCTTAAATCCTTACATATTAAAAATTCAATTTTTAACTATATTCTTAGGGGTAAATTTAACATTTTTCCCACAACATTTTTTAGGGTTAGCAGGTATACCTCGACGATACTCAGATTATCCAGATATTTATATTTCTTGAAATATTATTTCATCTTTAGGATCATATATTTCATTATTAGCAATTATACTTATACTAATTATTGTATGAGAATCAATAATTAACCAACGAATTATTTTATTCCCCTTAAATTTAACCTCCTCAATTGAATGATATCAAAATCTACCACCTGCTGAACATTCTTATAATGAATTACCAATTTTAAGAAATTTCTAATATGGCAGATTATATGTAATGGATTTAAACCCCATTTATAAAGGTTTATCCTTTTTTTAGAAATAGCAACATGATCAAATCTCAATCTTCAAAATGGAGCCTCACCTTTAATAGAACAAATTATCTTTTTTCATGATCATACATTAATTATTTTAATTATAATTACAATTTTAGTAGGATATTTAATATTAAATTTATTTTTTAATAAATATATTAATCGATTCTTATTAGAAGGACAAATAATTGAACTAATTTGAACAATTATTCCAGCTATTACTTTAATTTTTATTGCTCTACCATCTCTTCGATTATTATATCTACTAGATGAACTAAATAACCCCTTAATTACCTTAAAATCAATTGGACATCAATGATATTGAAGTTATGAATATTCAGATTTTAATAATATTGAATTTGATTCCTATATAATCCCATCAAAAGAAATAAAAAATGATAATTTTCGTTTATTAGATGTAGATAATCGAATTATTTTACCTATAAATAACCAAATTCGAATTATAGTTACAGCTACAGATGTTATTCATTCTTGAACAATCCCATCATTAGGGGTAAAAGTAGATGCTAACCCAGGCCGATTAAATCAAACTAATTTCTTTATTAATCGACCTGGAATTTATTATGGTCAATGTTCAGAAATTTGTGGAGCTAATCATAGATTTATACCTATTGTAATTGAAAGAATCTCAATTAAAAATTTTATTAATTGAATTAATAATTATTCTTCATTAGATGACTGAAAGCAAGTACTGGTCTCTTAAACCACTTTATAGTAAATTAGCAATTACTTCTAATGAAAAGAATTAGTTAAATAAATAACATAAATATGTCAAATTTAAATTATTATTATATATAATATTCTTTTATCCCTCAAATAATACCTATTAATTGAATTATTTCTTTATTATTTTTTATTACTATATTTATTATTTTTAATATTATAAATTATTATATTTTTATTAATAAAATTAATAATAAATCTAAAAATTTTAATATCAATAATAAAAAAAATTTTAACTGAAAATGATAAATAATTTATTTTCTATTTTTGACCCATCAACAAACTTATTTAATTTACCACTAAATTGAATTAGAACTTTTATTGGATTAATATTTATTCCTTATTCATTCTGATTAATCCCCAATCGTCATTTTATTTTTTGAAATTTTATTTTAAATAAATTACATAAAGAATTTAAAATATTAATTAAAATTAAAAATTCAAATCAAGGATCAACATTTATTTTTATTTCAATATTTTCATTTATTCTTTTTAATAATTTCTTAGGATTATTTCCATACATTTTTACTAGAACTAGACATCTAACTCTAACTTTATCTATTTCTCTACCTCTATGATTAAGATTTATAATTTATGGTTGAATTAATAATACTCAACATATATTTATTCACATAATTCCTCAAGAAACACCAACAATTTTAATACCTTTTATAGTAATAATTGAAACTATTAGAAATATTATCCGACCAGGAACTCTAGCTGTTCGTTTAACAGCTAATATAATTGCAGGTCATTTACTAATAACCTTATTAAGAAGTACTGGACCAAGTATACCTTATTATTTAATTATATTTTTAATAATTATTCAAATTTTACTATTAATTTTAGAATCAGCAGTTGCGGTTATTCAATCATATGTAATTGCCATTTTAAGAACTCTTTATTCTAGTGAAGTAAATTAATGAAAAATAATTTTAATCACCCCTATCATCTTGTTGATTTTAGCCCATGACCTTTAACTGGAGCTATTGGAACTATAACTTTAGTGACAGGAATAGTAAAATGATTCCATAATTTTAACATAAATCTTTTAATTTTAGGTTATATTATTATTATTTTAACAATATATCAATGATGACGAGATATTTGTCGAGAAGGAACCCTTCAAGGTAAACATACAATCTTAGTAACAAAAGGATTACGATGAGGAATAATCTTATTTATTATCTCTGAAATTTTTTTTTTTGTATCTTTCTTTTGAGCATTTTTTCATAGTAGACTATCCCCTAATATTGAAATTGGATCTATATGACCCCCTTTAGGAATTATACCATTTAACCCATTCCAAATCCCACTATTAAACACCATTATTTTAATTACCTCAGGAATTACTATTACTTGGGCCCATCACGCAATTATAATAAATAATTATACTCAAATAACTCAAGGATTATTTTTTACTATTATACTAGGAATTTATTTTACCATTCTTCAAGCATACGAATATATTGAAGCTCCTTTTACTATTGCTGATAGAATTTATGGATCAACATTTTTCATAGCAACAGGATTTCATGGATTACATGTTATAATTGGAACAATATTTTTATTAATTTGCTTAATTCGACATTTAAAAAATCACTTTTCTAATAACCATCATTTTGGATTTGAAGCAGCAGCATGATATTGACATTTTGTAGATGTAGTATGATTATTCTTATACATCTCAATTTATTGATGAGGAAATTAATTATTTATATAATATATTTAGTATATTTGACTTCCAATCAAAAAGTTTAATTTTATTTTAATATAAATAATTATTATAATAACTTATATTTCTATTTTAATTATTTTAATTTCAAATATCATAATATTTTTATCTATCATTCTCTCTAAAAAAACTTTTTCAGATCGAGAAAAAAATTCCCCATTTGAATGTGGATTTGATCCAAAATCATCTGCACGAATCCCCTTTTCTTTACATTTTTTTTTAATTACAGTTATTTTTCTAATTTTTGATGTTGAAATTGCATTAATTTTCCCAATTATTAAATTATTTAAAATAACAAATTTTTTTATTTGATCTAAAATTAGTTTCTTTTTTATTATTATCTTATTAATAGGATTATATCATGAATGAAACCAAAATATACTAAACTGAACAAATTAATTAATTAATTAATTATTATTATTATTAATTATTATTATTTATTAAATATCCTTAACTTTTCTTATATATATATATATATATATATATATATATATATATATAGGATAATAGTTTAATCTAAAACATTTGATTTGCATTCAAAAATTATTGATTTATTCAATTTATCTTAAGTAAGAAGCAATATTTTATGCATTTAATTTCGACTTAAAAATAGAGTAAATTAATACTCCTTACTTTTAATTGAAACCAAAATAGAGGTATATCACTGTTAATGATATTATTGAATAAATCATTCCAATTAAAAGAAATATAAAGATTAAAATTAAGCTGCTAACTTAATTTTTAGTGGTTTAATTCCATTAATATTTCTATTTATATAGTTTAAATATTAAAACATTACATTTTCAATGTAAAAATAAAAATTTATTTTTTATAAATATATTTAAAGATTAATATAATCTCCCTAATATCTTCAATATTATGCTCTTATTATAAGCTATTTAAATAAATTATTATAAATATTATTAAAAAACATACCCATAAAACAAATCTAAATAAATAAATTTTAAAATTATTATTTATTTGAAAAAATCTATAAAACACAGTATAATTTTTTAAAATTAAAACTAAACCCTGACCTCTATAAAACTCTCTTCACCCTATATCAATATTTTTTAATATAAGCTGACCATAATTTAAAAAATAAAAATTTAAACCATATGTTGATAAATTAGGTATAAATCATATTAAACACAAAAATGATCTTAAATTATATGATTTTAAATACTTATTTATAGAATAAATATTTATATTTCTTATTAAATAACCTAAAAAAGCCCCTAAAATTCTTACATAAATAACCATTAATTTAATATTTAAAGGTAAATAAATTATATAGGGATAAGAAAAAATACTTCACATTAATATCCTACCACTTAAAACTCTTATTATTATTAATGTAAACATTCTTTTTAATATTACATAATCTTCATCATATAAATTATAAACTCTTAATAAATTAAAATCATTAATTATTAAATACATAGTTAAACGAAATCTATAAAATATAGTTAACCCTGTAGAAACATAATATAATAAAAAAATAAAAAAATTTAAATTTCTTATTCTAACTATTTCTAAAATTAAATCTTTAGAATAAAACCCAGCTAAAAACGGAATACCACATAAAGCTATATTAGAAACATTTAAACATAAACAAGTTAAAGGAATAAAATTTCTAATCCCCCCTATAAATCGAATATCTTGAATATCATTTATTATATGAATAATAACCCCAGCACACATAAATAATAATGCTTTAAATATAGCATGAGTTAATAAATGAAAAAAAGCTAAATCAGGAAATCCTATACTTAAAATTCTTATCATTAAACCCAACTGTCTTAAAGTAGATAAAGCAATAATTTTTTTTAAATCAAACTCATAATTAGCAGAAATCCCTGCTATAAATATTGTTAAACCTGATAATAATAATAAAACCTTAAAAAAAAATATATCAATTAATAAACTATTAAATCGAATTAATAAATAAACACCTGCAGTAACTAAAGTAGAAGAATGAACTAAAGCTGAAACAGGAGTAGGTGCTGCTATAGCCGCAGGTAATCAAGATCTAAAAGGAATTTGAGCTCTTTTTGTTATAGCTGCTATAATAATTATAACTCTAATTATTATTATTATATAATCATTAACTATAAAATCTAAATAAAAAAAATAATTTCAACTTCCATAATTTATTATTCATGAAATAACTATTAAAATAAAAACATCCCCAACTCGATTTGATAAAGCAGTTAATATCCCAGCATTATAAGACTTAATATTTTGATAATAAATTACCAAACAATAAGAAACTAAACCTAAACCATCTCAACCTAATAAAATTCTAATAATATTAGGACTAATAATTAATAAAATTATAGAAAATACAAATAATAAAACTAAAATAATAAAACGATTTAAATTTAATTCTGATCTTATATAACTTTTTCTATAAAAAATAACTACAGAAGAAATTAATGAAACAAATATCATAAATAATAAAGATATTCAATCTAATAAAATTCTTATAACAATTCTTATAGATCTAAAAGAAATCAATTCCCACTCTAAAATATAAACTAAATTATTTATTACAAAATAAGAAAAAAAAAAAATATTAATTATTCTAAAAGAAAATAAAACAAAAAATGAAATAAAACAAATTGAAAATTTTTGAATAATTTAAAATGATTCTATCATATTTTTGACACCACAAATCAATATTTTAATTAAATTATTTAAATTAAAATCAAATTATAAAATAATCAATTTTTATAATTAAAATATTTAAAGGTAATCAATGTAATATTAATAATAAATATTCCCGAGATAACCCTATATAAAATCTATAAATACCTAAATAAAATTTCCCATGTTGAATATATGAATATAAATATAATCTATACCCAGCTCTAAAAAAAGAAATTAATATCAATAAAAATATAGATAATCAACATCAACTTACTAATCTATTAATTAAACTAATTTCACCTATTAAATTTAAAGAAGGGGGTGCTGCTATATTAGAAGATATTAATAAAAATCATCACAATCTTATAGAAGGTATTAATCTTATTATACCCTTATTAATATATAATCTTCGACTATGTAATCGTTCATAATTAATATTAGCTAAACAAAATATTCCTGAAGAACATAACCCATGACCAATCATTAAAATATATGAACCAATAAACCCTCAATAATTTATTGTTATAATACCCCCAATTACTATTCTCATATGAGCAACAGATGAATAAGCAATTAAAGACTTAATATCAACTTGACAAAAACACTTTAAACTTAAATAAAATCCACCTAATAATCTAATAATAATAAAAATAATATTTAACTTTAAACCAACTTTTTGAAATAAAATCAAAACTCGCAATAATCCATACCCCCCTAATTTTAATATAACCCCAGCTAAAATTATAGAACCTGAAACAGGAGCCTCTACATGAGCTTTAGGAAGTCATAAATGAACAAAATATATTGGTATTTTAACTAAAAAAGCCATAATTATAGAAAAATATAATAAATATAAATTAAAATTAAAAAATTTTATAAAATAAATTATAATATAATTTATTTTATTAAAAATATAAAAAATTCCTAACAATAAAGGTAAAGAAGCAAATAATGTATAAAATAAAAAATATATACCCGCTTGAATTCGCTCAGGTTGATACCCCCATCCAATAATTAATAATAAAGTAAAAATTAATCTTGACTCAAAAAATAAATAAAATATAAATAAATTTATAACTCTAAAAGTTAAAAATAATATAATTAATAATATAATTAAATTAAATATAAAAAAATTAGGATAAAAATTCATTTTATATAATCTTTCTCTAGATATTAATATTAAAATAATAATTCAAATTCTTAATAAAATTAAACCATAAGATAATATATCACAAGAATATATATATCTTAAATTACAATAATATATAACATTAATTATTAAATTCATAAAAAAATACATTATTAAAAATAATATTATTTGAACCATTCAAAATATATTTTTTTTAAAACATAAAGGAATTATAAAAATTATTATTATTAAAAATTTTATCATTTTTAAATTAAACTATACTAAAACTTTGAAAATAATCATTTCCATGAGTTCGAATTATAGAAACTAAAATTGATAAACCTAAAGCCCCCTCACAAACAGAAAAAACTAAAAAAACCATTAATATATATATATCAAATTCAATATAATTAAATAATAAAATTATAAAAAAAAAAATTCTTAAAACAATAAACTCTAATCTTAATAATACAACTAATAAATGTTTGTGCTTAGAAACAAAAATTATATTCCCAATAATAAATATAAAAATAGAAACTAATAATATATTAATAAAAATTATCATTAGTTTTTATAATTTAATAAAAATATTGGTCTTGTAAATCAAAAATAAGAACTTTTCTTTAAAAACTTCAAAGAAAAAGAAATTTCTTTATCTATAATCTCCAAAATTATTATTTTTATTAAACTATTCTTTGAAATTATAAAAATATTTTTATCTTTATTAATTATTATCATCTCTATTATAATATTATTTCTTAACCATCCACTATCTATAGGATTAATAATTTTAATACAAACTTTACTAATATGTTTAATATCAGGTATAATTATTAAAACTTATTGATTTTCATATATTCTTTTCTTAACATTTTTAGGAGGATTATTAGTATTATTTATTTATATTTCTAGTATTGCCTCAAATGAAATATTCAAATTATTAATTAAAATTAAATTATTAACTTTTTTTTTACTTCTTATTATAATTATTTTTAATATTATATTACTTAATAATAATTTAACTTGAATAAATCTATCAGACAATAATTTAGAAATAAAAAATTTTTTTAATATATTTTTATTTTTTAATAATGAAAATAAAATTAATTTATCTAAATTATATAATAATCAAACATTTTTAATAATAATAATAATAATAATTTATTTATTTATTACCTTAATTGCAGTTGTAAAAATTACAAATATTTTTTATGGTCCTTTACGATCTTCAATTAACTAATGATAAATATATATAAACCTATTCGAAAAACCCACCCTATTTTAAAAATTATTAATGGATCATTAATTGATTTACCTACTCCATCTAATATTTCTTCATTATGAAATTTTGGATCATTACTAGCTATATGTTTAATTATTCAAATTATTACAGGATTATTTTTAACAATATATTATACAGCTAATATTGAATTAGCTTTTTACAGAGTAAATTATATTTGTCGAAATGTAAATTATGGTTGATTAATTCGAACTCTTCATGCTAATGGAGCTTCATTTTTTTTTATTTGTATTTATATTCATATTGGACGAGGAATTTATTATGAATCATTTAATTTAAAATATACATGAATAGTTGGAGTAATTATTTTATTTTTATTAATAGCAACAGCTTTTATAGGATATGTTTTACCTTGAGGACAAATATCATTTTGAGGAGCAACAGTAATTACAAATCTTCTTTCAGCAATTCCTTATTTAGGTAATATATTAGTAAATTGAATTTGAGGTGGATTTGCTATTGATAATGCAACATTAACTCGATTTTATACTTTCCATTTTATTCTACCATTTATTATTTTAATAATAACTATAATTCATTTACTTTTTCTTCATCAAACAGGTTCAAATAACCCTTTAGGAATTAATAGAAATTTAGATAAAATTCCATTTCATCCATTTTTTACCTTCAAAGATTTAATTGGATTTATTATTTTATTATTTATTTTATCTATTTTAACTCTTACTAATCCCTACTTATTAGGGGACCCAGATAATTTTATCCCAGCTAATCCATTAGTAACCCCCATCCACATTCAACCTGAATGATATTTTTTATTTGCATACGCAATTTTACGCTCAATCCCAAATAAACTAGGAGGTGTAATTGCTTTAGTAATATCAATTTTAATTTTAATTATCCTTCCATTTACTTTTTATAAAAAAATTCAAGGAATTCAATTTTATCCTATTAATCAATTATTATTTTGATGTATAGTAGTAATTATTATTTTACTAACTTGAATTGGAGCTCGACCTGTAGAAGACCCATATATTATCACAGGACAAATTTTAACTATTTTATACTTTTTATATTATATTTTAAACCCATTAATTAACTTTTATTGAGATAACTTAATCTATTAATTAAATTAATGAGCTTGTATAAGCATTTGTTTTGAAAACTTAAGAAAGAATTAAATATTCTATTAATTTATACTAAATATATTAATAAAATATTATAATTTTTAATCCTAAATAAAAAAATAAATAATTTAAAGAAATAGGCAAATATATTTTTCAAGCTAAATATATTAACTTATCATAACGATATCGTGGTAAAGTACCACGAACTCAAATAAATAAAAAAGAAATTAAAGAAATTTTCAAATAAAATCCTAATGTTAATTCATAACCCCCTATATAAATCAAAACTATCAATAATCTTATAAATAAAATTCTAGAATATTCAGCTAAAAAAATTAAAGCAAATCCACCTCTTCTATATTCAATATTAAATCCAGAAACTAACTCTCTCTCACCCTCAGCAAAATCATAAGGAGTTCGATTAGTTTCAGCCAATCTAGAAGAAAATCAACACATACTTAAAGGAATTATAATAATAATAAATCAAATTAAATTTTGATAAATCATAAATTTTATTATATTAAAACTTATAATTATTAAAATTCTTGACATCAAAATTAAAGCTAATCTAACTTCATAAGAAATTGTCTGAGCTACAGCTCGTAACCCCCCCAATAAAGAATAATTAGAATTAGAAGACCAACCCGCTACTATAACAGTATAAACTCCCATTCTCGTACAACATAAAAAAAATAAAATACCTAAATTAAATCTAATTAAATTATAATAATAAGGAATTAATATTCAAATTATTAAAGATAAAATAAATCTAATAACAGGAGAAAAATAATAAACTAAATAATTAGAAAATCTAGGATAAGTTTGCTCTTTAGTAAATAACTTAATAGCATCTGAAAAAGGCTGTAAAATTCCAATAAACCCAACCTTATTAGGACCTTTACGAATTTGAATATAACCTAAAACCTTACGCTCTAATAAAGTCAAAAAAGCAACCCCAACTAAAACCCCTAAAATTAAAATAATCAAACCTAAAAAAATTATTAATATATCTTTCAGTATCATTTACTATATATATAATAAATTATATATTTATGATTTCTAAAATCATTACATTTTTCTGCCAAAATAGTACATATATTTATAATATAAATTAATAATATTCTTTAAAATAAATCTAATTTAAATATTTGATCCTTTCGTACTAAAATACTTCAACTTTTTAAAGATAGAAACCAACCTGGCTCACACCGGTTTGAACTCAGATCATGTAAGATTTTAATGATCGAACAGATCAAAATTTTAAACTTTTGCATTTAAATTTTATCTTAATCCAACATCGAGGTCGCAAACTCTTTTTCTTATTTGAACTAAAAAAAAAAATTACGCTGTTATCCCTAAGGTAATTTAATCTTTTAATCAAAAATTTTGGATCATACTTTCATTTATTTATGTTAACTTTTTAAAAAAAGTTAATTTAATTTTTTTATCACCCCAATAAAATAAAATTAAATAATTTTAATTCATAAATTTATATAAAACTTTAAATTAAATAATTCTATAAAACTCTATGGGGTCTTCTCGTCTTTTAAAATCATTTTAACTTTTTAATTAAAAAATTAAGTTATTTTATTAATAAAGAGACAGTTTATATTTCATCCAATCATTCATACAAGTCACCAATTAAGAGACTATTTATTATGCTACCTTTGTACAGTCAAAATACTGCAGCCCTTTAATATTCATCAGTGGGCAGATTAGACTTTAAATTATTAAACAAAAAGACATGTTTTTGATAAACAAGTGAATATAAAAATTTGCCGAATTCCTTTATATTAATTATTTAAATTATTAATTTTAATTTAAAAATTTATAAATAATACTAATTTTATCATTATAATTTAATTTATTTTATTAAAATTTATTTTTTTATAAAAAATTAAATTAATTTTTTTTTTAAAATTTTTAATTAAATTAAAATTATTTATAATAAATTATAATTTTTAAACAATATAAATCTTAAAATTTTTAATTTTAAATTTTTATTAATTATAAAAATTTAATTTTTAAAGCTTATCCCTTAAAATATAAAATTTTAATTTAAATTAATTAATAAAATTAATTAATTTAATAAATTAATTTAAAATTAAATTTTTTTCTAAAAAAACTAGATATCTTAAAAAACGATTAACATTTCATTTCAAATTAACTATTAAAAATATTTATGTAACAATAACTTTAATAATTAATTATCTCTTTTTAATTCGAGAAAATTTTTATATTAAATAATTTTATTAATAAACTCTGATACCCAAGATACACTAATTAAAAATTACTTTTTAATAAATTTATTTTAAATTATTTCAAAATTATTTTACAATACTAATTAACTATAAATTTATTAATTTTTTCTATATTAATACTAAAACCCCCATTTTAATATTAAAATTATTTTTATTAATTATAAATTTATTAATTTACCCCTCTCTACTCAAATTAAATATAATTATTATTATCTTTTCAATGTAAATGAAATACTTTACCTCAAGCTCTAATTTGATATTTCTAGAAACACTTTCCAGTACCTCTACTTTGTTACGACTTATTTCAATTTATATATGAAAGCGACGGGCAATATGTACATATTTTAATTTTTAATCATTTTAATAAACTAAATAAAATTACATTTAAATCCACCTTCAATTAATTATTTAAAATTAATATTCATTTTAAATAAATTTATTGTAATCCATTATATTCTTAATTATAATCTGCATCTTGATCTAATTTAATTTTTTATTTAAATTTTTAAATATTATTGTATTATTTAAAAATATTTTTATAACAACGATATACAAAATTTTAAATTAAGTAAATTTATTCGTGGATTATCAATTATTAAACAGATTCCTCTAAATGAACTAAAATACCGCCAAATTATTTAAATTTCAATAAATAATTATTTAATATTTTAGTATTATTTTTTTAATTTTTAATAATAGGGTATCTAATCCTAGTTTTAGTTATTTTTTATTATTTCATATGTAAAATATATATTTATATTAAATTAAAATTTCACTTAATATAATTTAAAATATAATTAATATTATTATATAAAATTTATTAATAACTAATAAAATTTAATTTAATTTTTGTATAACCGCAACTGCTGGCACAAAATTGGTTATTAATTTAAATATTACTAAATCTTAATTTCTTAAATTTTTAATATCAATTACTATATTTAATAAATTAATTATTATTTAAATAATTAAAAATAAACACTAAAATTTATAGGTAAAATAAATTTTTAATAAATTAATTTAAACCATAAAAAATTTTTTATTATTAATATTCAAAATCTAACACATAGATTTTTTTTTTTTTTTTTTTTTTTAAAATTTTTTTAAAAATTTTTAAAATTTTAAATTTTTTTTTTTTCCCCTTTTCCAAAATTTAAAATTAAAAATTTAAAATTAAATAAAACCCAATTTTTTTCCTTTTTTTAAAAAAATTTTTTTTTAATTTTTTTAATTTATTTAAAAAAAATTTTTAATTTAAAAATTTTTAAAATAAATAAATTTTTTATATATATATATATTTTTTAAATAATTAAAAATTTTAATATTATATAATATATATATAATATTAATATTATATATATAATAATTATATTAATAATTATATAATATTAT